GAATTAAGTCATAAGAAACTTCGGAATTCTGGAATAAATCAATGGAAAAATTGGTTAAGAGGTCATTATCAATACGATTTATCTCAGATTAAATGGTCTAGATTAATACCACAAAAATGGCGAAATAGAGTCAATCAACATCGTACAGCTCAAACTAAGGATTTAAACAAATGGGATTCATATGAAAAAGACCAATTAATTCATTACAAAAAACAAAATGATTATGAAGTATATTCATTACCAAATAAAAAAGAAAATTTTCAAAAATACTATAGATATGATCTTTTATCATATAAATCTCTTAATTATGAAAATAAGAGGAACTCATATATTTATGGATCACCATTCCAAGTAACGAAGAACCAAGAAATTTCTTATAATTACAATACACATAAACACAAATTATTTGATATGCCGGAGATTACCACTATCAATAATTATCTAGGAGAAGGTGATATTATGTATATGGGAAAAAATCCGGATAGAAAATATTTTGATTGGAAAATTTTAAATTTTTGTCTTAGAAAAAAAGTAGATATTGAAGCATGGATCGAGATCGATACCAACAGTAATAAAAATACTAAGACCGGCACTAATAATTATAAAATAATTCAAAAAATTGATAATAAAGGTCTTTTTTATCTTCCGATTCATCAAGATCAAGAAAGTAATCCACCCAATCAAAACAAAATAGTTTTTGATTGGATGGGAATGAATGAAGAAATACTAAATCGTCCCATATCGAATCTGGAATTTTGGTTCTTCCCAGAATTTCTCTTACTTTATAATATATATAAAATTCAACCATGGGTTATACCAAGCAAATTACTTCTTTTAAACTTGAATCTAAATGAAAATTTTAGTAAAAATAAAAACATCAATGGAAAGCAACAAAGGAATCTTTTTATACCATCGAATAAAAAACAATCTTTTGAATTAAAGAATCGAAATCAAGCAGAAAAAGAAAAAGAACCCGCAGGCCAAGGAGATCTTGGATCAGATGTACAAAACCAAGCATATGTCGGATCCCTTTTCTTAAACCAACAAAAAGATATTGAAGAAGATTATCCGGGATCAGATATGAAAAAACGTAAAAATAAAAAACAATACAAGAGTAACACGGAAGCAGAACTCCATTTCTTCCTGAACAAGTATTTGCTTTTTCAATTGAGATGGAATGATACTTTGAATCAAAGAATGATCAATAATGTCAAAGTATATTGTCTCCTGCTTAGACTGAGAAATCCAAAGGAAATTGCTATATCCTCTATTCAAAGGAGAGAAATGGGTCTGGACATAATGCTGATTCAAAAGAATTTAACTCTTACAGAATTGATGAAAACGGGAATATTGATTATTGAACCCGTTCGTCTGTTTGTAAAAAACGATGGACAATTTATTATGTATCAAACCCTCGGTATTTCATTGGTTCATAAGAGTAAGCACACACCTAATCAAAGATACCGAGAAAAAGAATATCTTGATAAGAAGACTTTTGATGAATCCATTCCAAAAAATCAAAAGATAACTGGAACTAGAGACAAAAATCATTATGATTTGCTTGTTCCTGAAAATATTTTATCATCTAGACGTCGTAGAGAATTGAGAATTCTAATTTGTTTCACTGCAAAGAAGAGAAATGGTATGGATAGAAATCCCGTATTTTGTAACGGGAACAACGTAAAAGACTGGGGTCAATTTTTGGATGAAAATCCACATCTTGATAGAGAAAAAAAGAAATTAATCAAATTGAAGTTTTTCCTTTGGCCCAATTATCGATTAGAAGATTTAGCTTGTATGAATCGTTATTGGTTTGATACCAATAATGGAAGTCGTTTCAGTATGTTAAGGATACATATGTATCCACGATTGAAAATTTGTTGATGGTACATTTTTCCTCTATATCCTTGTACCATATCTGGTATATAAAAGCAAACAAAACAAATGCGCACATGCCTTGTCTTACACCCCGTTCTAATATACGATACTAATTCAATGACCTATCAATTCGATCGAGAACTGAATCAACAGAATCTTCTTAATTTTAGGCTTAAATTATTCTCTTTTGTGAGTGCAGAAATGTATTATCCTTTTTTATTCCTATCCGGCTCAAATTTTAAATAGAAGTGATTATTAATTCATTTTATTTGATAAAATTGGAGTCCATAAAGAAATTCAGATTGTTGTGTATACCGGATTAAAATGACTAGCATTATTATTATTACTGATCGGTAAAATTCATATATGTAAAATAAGGGGGTTCATTTATGGTAAAAAATCCATTCATCTCGGCTATTTCCCAAGAAAAAGAAGAAAAGCGGGGGTCTGTTGAATTTCAAGTATTCATGTTCACCAATAGGATACAGAGACTTACTTCCCATTTGGAATTGCACAAAAAAGACTATTTATCTCAGAGAGGTCTGCGGAAAATTCTGGGAAAACGCCAACGACTGTTGGCTTATTTGTCAAAAAAAAATAGAGTACGCTATAAAGAATTAAT